ATCTGTAACGGTCACAATCGTATTATTGAAACTTGCTTGAACATGAATAACCCCTTTTTGTATTTTACGTACATTCTTACGTGAACCAATACGCCCCTTCTTGGGTGAACCTATTTTTTGTAAAGATTTTGTCATATTTTATCATCTCATAAATATAAGTCAAAGGTATGTGGATATATCCATTTTATGTCCAAAAAGATCCTTTTTTTGTTTGTACAGTGGATTCTTTAGGGAGCCTTTGTTTCGAAGTTTATAAAGATTATCCTTGTCTTTGTTTATGCTTTGGGTTGTAGCAAATTATTCGAATTCGCCCCCGTCTATGTATCAGTCGACACTTTTCACAAATTTTACGAACTGAAGCCCTTATTTTCATATTTGCCATTCCTTAATTGTGAATATATATATATATTTTATATTTTAAAGAAAAAAAGTTTTTTGTTCAAATCTTAAATTATAGTCCGATGAACAGAATAGGGAAGTTGAAAAAACTACTTAAGAAAATCATTCCCATTTTTGTTTTTGAATCTAAAAAAATTAGATGTCTTTGGTCGAATTAGAATGACTTCCCTTTTTGACTTTATTTCTTATACATACAAAACAAAATTATAGCGGATCCTTTTTTTTTTTTATCGATAATTTTCTTGAAGTATCAACTAATTGAGGAGGAATGATATTAGAAATCCATTCTTTTATTTTTTCAAATAAGAAGTAATAAGTCGGATACAATTCAGATATCGTAAAGATTACCAAATATAACACAAGATTTCTCCACCGATTTTTTCGAGTCGAGCCTGTCGATCTGTCATTATACCCTGAGAAGTAGAAAGAATGACAATCCCCATCCCGCCTAAAATTCTAGGAATTTTTTGATAGTTAGAATAGATTCGTAAGCCCGGTCGACTGATCCGTTTTAAATTTAGATTAGCTTTATATGGCCCTTTCCGATTCCTTCTATGGTGTAGGGTTAAAACAAAAAAAAAATTATTGCCTTCCTGATTTTTCCTCACATTTTCAATAAAACCCTCTTGTATAAGTATTTTAATAATCTTTTCGGTGATGTTATTAGATAGTATTCGAACAGTTCCTTTTCTATCCATGTCAGCATTTCGTATAGAGGTTATTATGTTAGCAATAGTGTCCTTACCCATGAAAAAAATTCTTCTTGCCCCCTACTTTTGATATAATTAACATATTTTTTTAATTCTTCTGAATTAACTATATTTTTTATTTATTTAATATTTTATTAAATAAATAAATTAAATAAATATGAAAGAAAGATATATGCATGAAAAACAATCTACTAACTACTAATTAATTGGTTAATTGGAATTTCTAATTCCAATTTTTTTCATTTAAATACTATAACTATATCATGATCTCATCTAAAATTTTTTATTTTATATCTCATTTTCCATCTTAGAATCTTTGATTTTACAACACTTCAGGTGCTAATGAAACTATTTTAGTGAAATTGAATTGTCTTAATTCCCGAGCAATTGGACCAAAAATTCTAGTTCCTTTTGGATTTCCTTCTTGATCAATAATAACTGCAGCATTGTCATCATATCGTATTATCATACCGTTGTTACGTTTGAATTCTTTACAAGTACGCACAATTACAGCTCGAATCACTTCGGATCTTTCTAGAGGAGAATTTGGAACTGTTTCCTTGATCACAGCAACAATAACGTCACCAATATGAGCATATTTTCGATTACTAGTTCCTATGATTCGAATACACATTAATTTTCGGGCTCCACTATTATCTGCTACATTCAAATAGGTTTGAGATTGAATCATATCCTTTTTGATTCTCTTAGTTCAATGCAAAGGCAAAAAAAAAAGAAATATTATTTGTTCAAAACAACCAACCAAAAAAACTTCCAATTTTTTTTTTTTCATCTAAAAGGCTTTTCTTTTTTCTTTTGCTTCTCGATTCCTAGCCTGAAATAACGAATTGGGTCCGTATAGGCATTTTTGACGCTGCTATGGAAATCGCTTTTCTGGCTATATTTTCTGTTACTCCTCCCATTTCATAAAGTATTCTGCCGGGTTTAACGACAGCTACCCAATATTCAGGAGATCCTTTCCCAGAACCCATACGTGTTTCTGTAGGTCTTAAGGTAACCGGTTTGTCCGGAAATATGCGTACCCATATTTTTCCACCGCGACGTGCATTTCGTGTCATTGCCCGTCGTCCCGCTTCTATTTGTCTAGATGTAATCCAAGCGGGTTCAAGTATTTGAAGAGCATATCTACCAAAACAAATAGAATTGCCTCGATACGATATTCCTTTCATTCTTCCTCTATGTTGTTTACGGAATCTGATTCTTTTTGGGTTATAATGGATGGTTCTTTTAAAGTTCCATCTTTACTACAGAACTGGACATGAGAGTTTCTTCTCATCCAGCTCCTCGCGAATGAAATGATTCAAAAAATAGACATGTAATTGATATATAATATACTTAATCATATTCATTAGAAATTTGTATATCGTATTTGTATTCCTTATTCTCTATAGAAACCAAACTATTTAAAACTCGAAATATTTGATATAAAATAGACTAGAATATGGATTTTTCGATAATTATTTCTATATAATAGAATGCCGTCTTTGTTATAACGTTATAACGAATCTTTATTGATTTTCTTTTTTTTTTTTATCATTATTAGAAATTAGAATATTATTCTAATTATCTTATTCGAGCTATTCGATGGGCTGCTTAAAATTTACAATCGAAAGCCAATAAGACCAAAACCTTCGCGGACGAATGTTGACTCTTTCAATATTTCGATTTTTTTCTTTTTTTCATTTGAGGATTTGTAGGGTTAACCCATGATTTCTCAGAATAAATAAAAAGTCTCCTGGTTCCTTTCGCCATCCTGCCCAATAAATCAGTAAGATTTTTTTTTTTTCAATAGAATCTTATGGATTCACAGGTTCCGTCGTTCCCATCGCTTGTAGATTGATGCTTAGGTCTTACTTAAATTCTACAAAGGAGCTTCAATGATATTGATTTTTGAGTCAATTTTCTTAGTCTTTATTGGCTCGTCGAGGCTCTTGATTTTTTTTGTTCTATGAATAGCTTCATTTATTTATTTGTACTGATGCTTTATTACATTGTCTTTTATGAGATGCCCCATCAGACCGTACATATTGGAATCATATAGCATTGATATTGTTTTTTCTTTCTTTCTTTCACCCTTCCTTTGATTTGTTATTTGTCTGTATTATTTTCTATTTTGCTTTAGAATTATAATTTTCTTTCTTTTTTTATGTATTTATGTATAAAGGATTTCAATTGCTACAATTGATACAATGATATAATTGATATATCATATCTTGACTATTTTTTTTTTTCTTTTGATTTTGGATTTAGATAGTACGAAGCGATGAGTTGGTTATTATTATTAATTCTGTACTTCTTAGTTCATAGTTGAGGTTAGTCAGTTTTTTTAATTCTGGCTCTAAAAAACCAACGAGTCACACACTAAGCATAGCAAGTATATTAAATTATCAATCCAATTTTTATTTAACCTTATAGAATTACTTCAATCTTTTTTGGTTTGATTGAATAAAAAAAAAAAAAAAGAATAAAAAAATTTGTCCTATTATGTTCTATCAATGTATAGAACGTTACAACAAGTCCATTAAGGGTTTATTATTCGTTGTCTACAAATACCCAAATTTTTATACCTAATACCCCATAAATCGTTCTAACTGGATAGGAACAATAATCAATTTTAGCTCGAATGGTTTGTAGAGGAACTCTACCTTCTCTAATCCATTCAACACGCGCAATTTCTTTTCCGTCAAGACGCCCTGCTATTTGTATTTGAATTCCTTTTGTATTCGCCTGTTCAGTTAATTCAATAGCCTTTTTCATTGCTTTTCGAAATGAAACTCTATTCTTTAATTGCCCGGCTATAAATTCTGCAAGAATATTAGGATTCCCATAAGGGTTTCCAATTCTTACAATAGTGATGTTGGGTTTTTGGTTTACACAATTAAGTTCTTGTTCTACATATAGTTGTAATTTTTCGATTCTTTTCGTTTTACTTTCTATTAATAATTTTTGAAATCCCATATATATTATGATCTGAATCACATCAACTCTTTTTTGAATCTCTATAACGGCAATGCCCTCAACACCAGAAGATATTTTTAGATTTTTTTGCACAAAATTCTTGATACAATTTCTTATTTTTTGATCTTTTTGTAGACCTTCAGAATAATTTTTTGGTTGTGTAAACCAAAGAGAATGATGACTTTGGGTTGTACCAAGTCTGAAACCAAGTGGGTTTATTTTTTGTCCCATAATCCTCCATTACTATACAATATCATGAACTGTCCTATCTGTGGACTTTTTTTAGTTATCCAATTCAGTTTTAAATTAGTAATTAGATGATTAGTAATTAAATGTTATATATATTGTTTTCATTATTGTTTTCATATTTATAATTCATATTTATAAAAAGAATTATCTTTGAATACAATAATTATATGACAAGTTGGTTTTTTTATCAGAAAATTCCGTCCTCGAGCCTGGGGTTTTATTCTTTTCGCAGTACTTCCTTCATTGACTTCGGCTTGACTAATGACTAAATTGGTTTCGTTAAAACCCATATTGTGACTAGCATTTGCTGCTGCAGAATAAACTAATTTGAAAATAGGGTAACATGCTCGATAAGGCATTAGTTCAAGTATCATAAGTGTTTCTTCATAGGAACGTCCACGAATCTGATCAATTATTCTCCGCGCTTTGTGAGCGGACATGTGTATATGTTGACTTAAGGCGTATACTTCTGTGTTCTTTTTTTTCTTCTTTATCATAAGCTTTACCTTTTCTTAAAGAATGCTAAGTATTTATATTTGGGGTTTCTAGTTTTTTATTTAAATTATTGGAATTGAATTATTTAACTTAAACTTTTTTTTTTTTATCGACGAGATTTATTATCATTTTTTGCATGTCCCCGGAAATTTAGAGTAGGGGAAAATT